CTTTCTCGCTGGGCGAGCGCATCCGATTCAAAAGTCCTTTCCTAAACCACTTCCCGTTCAGTTGCTGAAAAAGAAATGGGGATAAGCTTTCTAAATGAGATTGAGTTCGACGAATATGGATGCTAGAAAGATGTTATTTGCTGCTATTCTATCTATTTGTGCATTAAGTTCGAAGAAGATCTCAATCTATAATGAAGAAATGATAGTAGCTCTTTGTTTTATAGGCTTTATCATATTCAGTCGTAAGAGTTTAGGTACGACTTTCAAAGTGACTCTCGACGGGAGAATCCAGGCTATTCAGGAAGAATTGCAGCAATTCCCCAATCCTAACGAAGTAGTTCCTCCGGAATCCAATGAACAACAACGATTACTTAGGATCAGCTTGCGAATTTGTGGCACCGTAGTAGAATCATTACCAATGGCACGCTGTGCGCCTAAGTGCGAAAAGACAGTGCAAGCTTTGTTATGCCGAAACCTAAATGTTAAGTCAGCAACACTTACAAATGCCACTTCTTCCCGTCGCATCCGTTTTCAGGACGATCTAGTCACAAAGTTTTACACCTTAGTGGGTAATCAATTTGCCTACTCTTCTATCTCGAAAGCAGAAAGAGTAGAATTCATTCGAGAGAGCTTGGTGGTCTTAAGAATGGTTCGGGGGGGGGGTTTCTCTTAAGAATAAAGAAGAGGAATTGAATCTAATTGATGTTCATGCTCTCAGAAGAGCGGATCCAATACCAAGACTACTTCTTTCTCAGGAAGTGCAGCAAGTACTTGAGGAATTTTGGGATATCATGCCCCACGAATTAGTTGCCAAGTGCGCCCTAGTAGGGCAGTCTACCACAAGATCGAGTTGGAGCCTGGAGCCAAACCCCCAACTATTTAGACTGGGGCTGGGTTAAGCGGATGGCCCCCCAACTAGCATCTATTAGTTAAGGGGATTGGTTGAACTCAGGAATCAATTTCAGGAACTCATGGAGGCCTATTTTGATTCCAGCCTCCAAGGCAGTTTTTCCCTATATTGATTGCTGCTGGGAAAAGGTTGGGGAGCCCCTTTCCAGAAAAAGCGGGAGCCTTGTGCATTGATTATCGGGCGCTCAACAAGGTAACCTAACTATCAAAAACAAGTATCCACTTTTATTGCAGACTTCTTCGCCCGCGCGAGATACTTCTCGAAGTTGGATCTACGGCGGGATACTACCAGGTGCGTATCGCGGAAGGAGACGAGCCAAAGACGACCTGTGTGACAAGCAAGCAACCTTACTAATAAAGGGGCCCTTTCTTGCTCGTTAGCGCCCCCTACCCCTATTATATTAGTTAGCCCTCCTTCCTTTACTCTTGGTACCTAGACACTTTGAATCAAGGCTACGCCCGAGGTCCCTTAGTTCAAGCTCCATCCCACATCCATTTGCCCAAACGACGAATAAGCTGCGAAAGAATGAGCTCCTGTCGCAATTGAAGAAGAATATGCTGCTAGTCTTTTAGCCACAGACGCTCTTGAGTCAATCTCAGCTGTGGTCCTATCAGCTCAACCAGTTGCCGGTCTTGTTTGCGTAGTAAATGGTTTTGGCGGAATACGGTGTTTGAGAGTAAGCTGCTATTCAAAAATCTGGTCTGTCTGTAAGCAATTACCTTTCCTGGCTTGCTTTAGTCGGTGACTCTATGCCCTCTGCTTTTCAGTCGAGTTGCTAAAGCACCTCTCGCCAAGACGTCTTTTCCAGTGTCGATCATCTTGCTTTCCCGAATTCGTTAGATTGCCGCCAGTTCCAGGATTGGGAGAACATAGGATTGGTAGTTGGGCTCTGCTCGCTTGGTTGGTCATTCCCTTCTGTCTTGGTTGATGGATAGGTGAGCGCATGCGGTTACTTCCGAACGAACCGGTCGATGGCAAGCTTTAGCTTAGCTGGCTAGCGGAACAGAAGATGGGTTAATGGGCTCTTAAGGCTTGGGATTTGATCCACTCGATAGGAAACGATCCTCAAAGAAGACACCTCTCCCGCTTCTGTGACTCAGCTTCATCGTACAAGGGACTTTTAGCTCATCATTCCACTTCGACTGGTAGGGGTTTTCTATTAGTGCACTTCGGTGGGAATAAGTCTTCCTCTTTTCTTTCGGAAGGAGAAAAAGATGCTTCATTTGGTTCCATCGGATCGGTAAATCCGAATTCGTGACCCAAACTCTATCTAGTTTAGTTACATCAAAGGCGGCTGCCGAATAAAAGGGGAAACTTTGCCTGCCAGATTGCCTTCGGTAACCCTAACCCAGTTATCAAAAGAAGGCGCCAGTTCGGCTTTCAAGAGAGGGGAGCGAGCTACACATAGTGAAGCGAGTATTCGATGAACACGAAGGCTTTGATGAAAGGAAGATTTACATTTAAAGTAGGTAAAGTAGGGCGCTTAGGCTGGCTGAAAACAGATAAAGGAGACATGTGCTTGGACGAGTTCCTCCGAGGAACGCCTTAGCGGGGTCTACTTTCTTTTGTTGACGCAGATTGGGCAGGTTGTCCTGACACTCGGCGCTCTACCTCTGGCTATGCTATTTTTCTTGGTCCCAATCTTATTTCATGGCGCGCCAAGAAAGAACCTACAGTCTCTCGTTCTAGTGCTGAGTCTGAATACCGCTCGCTTGCCTTTGCTGTTGCTGAGTCTCACTGGATTACTCAGCTACTTCGCGAGCTTTGTCTCTTTCTTCCTCACCCTGTTCAGATCTATTGTGATAACATCAGAAAACTTATATGACTGCCAATCCTGTTCATCATGCTCGCTCGAAACATATTGAAATTGACTACCATTTTGTACGGGAAAAGGTTGTCAAAGGTGACATTATTGTGCAATATATTCCCACATCCGAGCAACTTGCTGATATCTTCACGAAGGGCCTCCCCTCTGCCCAATTTCACTACCTTCGCTCCAATCTTCGCATCCTTCCACCTTGCTCCGATTGAGGGGGAGTCTTAGTGTATCTAGGTTATACTGTTAATTGTGTCGTATGTATTAGCCCAAGGGCTTAATTGTAATTTGACTTGAAGAGATCATCTATATAAATAGACATCTGATGCCCTAATTAGGGCTAAGCACTGAAATTTGTCCTAAACCAATTTCAGAAACATTTTGTTATGGTGGGGAGTGAAAACACCAATGCAGCAGAGAACGACCGTATTAATCGGAATCTACTTATATTAAGACAGACGACCGAGAAAGAAAAGAAAGGCTCCACGTTCTCCAAGTGCTTAATCTTAGCGTGCTAGCCGCTGCTTCATTTCGTTTTCGTATAGTGAGAACGCTTTCTCTTTCTTAGCGCTCCGCCCCCTTGTATAGTAAGGGGAACTCTGGTTGCGCGGCTTTCTCTTATAGGGGTCTATTTTCTCTGACTTGACTCAGCTTGACCTACTTGACTCAGCGGTTAGAGTATCGCTTTCATACGGCGAGAGTCATTGGTTCAAATCCAATAGTAGGTAAAACCGGCCGAAACCCCTGCTTTTTCCAGCATGACAGCAAGCACGGACTGGCAGCAAGGATGAAACTGAATGACCAAAGCATCGGTTGCTTCCACTTGTGGCCTTCTTCGACCGCCTTGACACCTTACTTAATATCAAGGCAGCCCACATACATGAAGAGAAGAATTGGGTTTAGCGGTAATGGCATAAGCCAAAGCTAGATCACCGGAGTTTAGGCAAATGGGTACGAGAGAAAAAGGTTTTGAAATGCATCTTCCGAAACCAGATAATCAACCGAAGGAGATTCCCCTGCAAAAAGGAGATGGCTCTAGTTTCATACTAATCTTCGATCTTCGAGATTCCCCCACGGAGCGGTAAGGCATCCCAAGGAGCGAAGCGGCTCAAAGGATTGGCAATGAAGCTCAGTCTGGTCTGAGGGGATGGGCTAGGCTACTCTCCCCATACATAGGAAGAGGGGGAAGTCAAGTACCTAGATCCAAGATCACGATATCCGCTTTGGTGGTAATATCCGGCATAAAAGAAAGCACCAAAGCAAACAAAGTCGATTCTTTGTTGAGTCAACTGGCAACTGGGATTGCAGCGGATCTAGTGGTTCTCCTATTCTATGGTCTTGCTGCTGAGAGAGTAAGAATAGAAAGCAGAAGCTCGCCCGCGGGCGAAAGACAAGGGATGATTCTTCTAAGATATGAACTTGCGGAAGGAATGAAAAGGTATTCAACTAAGACGGGGACGGGTATTCCCGAAGATGCTTGACCTAAGAGATAGAGACGAGAACGAGACTAAGAAAATCAGATATTGGAGAGGAAAGAAGCAGTGCGAGTAGAGTAGAGCAGCTTGGTAGCTCGCAAGGAGCGAAGCCTGCTTGACCAACGGGAGAAGCCAACTCCGTTCCTCCAGCTTCGCTGAAGAAGCTAGGTTCCTCCTTGATGTCGTAGGTTCAAATCCTATCTCCGCACTAAGTAAGGGTTTCATTCTGCATCACTCTCCCCGTCGTTCTCGACCTCGCAAGGTTTTTGAAACGGCCGAAGCGGGAAGTGACAATACCGCTTTTCTTCAGCACATTTTGGATGATTTGAGCGAAAACGGAGTACAAAGTTCAGCCTTTAAGGAGGCTATGAATCAAATAGGGCTGGTGGCGCAGTCCCCACTTGACCAATTTGAGATTGTCCCATTGATTCCTATGAATATCGGAAACTTCTATTTCTCATTCACAAATCCATCTTTGTTCATGCTGCTAACTCTGAGTTTTTTCCTACTTCTGATTCATTTTATTACTAAAAAGGGAGGAGGAAACTTAGTCCCAAATGCTTGGCAATCCTTGGTAGAGCTTCTTTATGATTTCGTGCTGAACCTGGTAAAGGAACAAATAGGTGGTCTTTCCGGAAATGTGAAACAAATGTTTTTCCCTTGCATCTTGGTCACTTTTCTTTTTTTGTTATTTTGTAATCTTCAGGGTATGATACCTTATAGCTTCACAGTGACAAGTCATTTTCTCATTACTTTGGCTCTCTCATTTTCTATTTTTATTGGCATTACTATAGTGGGATTTCAAAGACATGGGCTTCATTTTTTCAGCTTTTTATTACCCGCAGGAGTCCCACTGCCGTTAGCACCTTTTTTAGTACTCCTTGAGCTAATTTCTTATTGTTTTCGCGCATTAAGCTTAGGAATACGTTTATTTGCTAATATGATGGCCGGTCATAGTTTAGTAAAGATTTTAAGTGGGTTCGCTTGGACTATGCTATGTATGAATGAGATTTTCTATTTTATAGGGGCTCTTGGTCCTTTATTTATAGTTCTTGCATTAACCGGTCTGGAATTAGGTGTAGCTATATTACAAGCTTATGTTTTTACGATCTTAATCTGTATTTACTTGAATGATGCTATAAATCTCCATTAAAGTTCTTCTTTCTTTTATTTAGATTTATAATTGAACAAAAGCGAGGGATGAGAGTAGTGTTATTTAGAGCAGTTACACAGCCCCTCTCCTTGCAGTCGAGTGACTTCGCCCCTGAATGTCTTAGATAGCTGTAAGTGAAAGAAGGGTACTAAGTAGCTGGGAATGCGGCTAGCTAGTACTTACTTGTTTGTACTCCCCAGAAGCTCCAAGCCTTAACTACAATCTTCTTCGGTGCTCTTTTTTTCTTTTTAGAAAGCTTACCGGGGCTTGAGAGTCTTTATATTTATAAATGGATACACGGGCTAGACCTTCTTCTTTTCATTCTTGGTCTTATTGTTTTCGTTGAGAATGAGAAGTCATAGAAAAAAGGTCTTAGTCCTAACTCGCACAGAGAAGGATTCTAAAAAGCAAAAGAAGCGTGAGTCAAATTAATTGATATGGAGTTGATTTCCGAGGGAGGGAAAGGCAAGTAGTCAGAAGCAGGAAGCATAGGAAGCAGCAGTAAAAGCAGTCCGAAAAGCAGTGAAGGATGGCAAGGGGAGAATAAAGACTATGAATGAATGTTGAATGGGAACTGGGAGCTCCTGAGTGATTCTGCTTCACTAAAGGGTCAGAAACTCGATATCAGTGTTTCATTGTCGCGGTCCGGGATCCCCCGAATCATTCCCAAGATCCATCGTCATAGAATGAAGATGCGGGGTGATAGTTTGACTATCTTGTCAAACTCTATCTCTCTTGGATTTTTAACAAAGGAAAGCCCCCTACCCTAATGCCATTTGATTGATTAAAGTTCCGTGCTGAGGCGTTCCTCGGCATCGTCGTCGAGCTGCCGAGAGAGATCCTCTATAAGTCAGTCTCTCTACGTAACCCCAATCGGGAGCTCTCAACTAACATCCATCTTACCATACCAATCAATCTGATAACAGCTCACCGGAAAACCTTCCGGAAAGCCTAACCAGACTGAGAAAGGCATAGGTTTTGATTCCTGGAGAGAGAGCGACAAGAATGAAACCAGTGACGATTGGTTTTTGGGTTAATGTTACAAGGCTGACAGGAATACCTCCGGTAACCAGCCCCTCTTAGTCTCAGATAGGTCTGAATGTTATCACACCCTATTTGTTTGCTTCATCGCCGGCATTAGAGCCACAGCGAACCGACCTACTGCTATCACTAAACTAGACAAAATTACGTAGTAATTCTTCGGGCACTACACAGTATTGAGGTTCCGGCTGAGTTCCACCAATGGACGCCCCAGTTAGCTGATCTACGACCACCCTAGTGTTGCGCAGTATGCGTATTGGTTGATCTCTTGAAGGATATGCCCAATCGTATTTGGCTGGGGATGGGAAAGTTTGGGCGCTGGCAACGAATCATTTACGAAAATCCCCCGATCTAAATCCTTCTTGTCGTATGAGAGGCTACAGCCTAGATGAATGCAACGCCAAACCTGTTTTAAATAAAGGCAAAGAACCTGTTAATTAGCACGGAACTACAACAATCCACAATGGTTTCTTCCAAGTCAACTCAGAAGTTGTTACTCACTCATCAAACCAAGAAAGCGTGTATAGCTCATCAAACCAAGAAAGCGAGTATAAGCTCATCAAACCAAGAAAGCTAGGCTCTTTCTTTGTTGCAGTTGGGCAAGCTTATCTGTTTCAAGCAAACTAGGAGGAACACTTCTGGGTGGAATTGCCACAACATGGGCGTTCTTCTTAGCAAGAATTATTGCAGTAGGATAATGGCTAGGAGGATTTGAAAGGCATTATGGCATTAAGATTTCCAAGGTTTAGCCAAGGCTAGACTGCTGTCAGCCGCTTCCCCTCATCAACTAATTAATGAGAGCTTCCCCTGTAGTCGTCAGCTCGTTCTTGACAGATCCGATCGGGTGTTCATAATCTGGAGTAAAAGGATTCGAACCTTTGCATGCCGGTACCAAAAACCGGTGCCTTACCACTTGGCTATACTCCATACGGCCTCTGAGTTTTGGACGGTAAGGGGGGAGGGGGAAGGGAGAAGCAGGGCGGGGTTGCGCGCGAGCCATGCAAGAACGCGGGAATATAGCAAGTAAGCAGCAAGGTTCTTTAGGACCGACTACAACAAGCTCGCGACTCTCATAGAAAGAAAGGGTAAGCTCTCTGCTCTATTTGCTCGCAATGCTATACCTATCAAAGTTGGCGAACGCTTCTGTAACCTTAAACTCGTTACGCTCTTCGACTGAACTCGTTGGCTCCGCGTCCACCGAAAGTCGGTAACCTTCGTCACCGTCAGCATTTGGTACTCTCTCGATAGCTTCAATAGTTCACTGAAAGCCTTTGGTGTAATGAACCACAAGCCCTTCTGAAAGAAAGAATAAGAAAAGGCTTGGTTGCGGGAACCGACGGTGACGAAGCGGGCCGATGCGGCCGTTTCCCGGGAACCGGAAGGTTGCAAGGTTCCCGGGAAACGACGTTCCCTTTGTAAGGTAGGCCTTTTGATAACTAATTAGAGTTGACATGAAATGGATCACGGGAAAAGACGTATCCGATGAATGAATGATTCAATCCCTTCCCACTCACACGGGTTCTTCTATTGAAGGGCTTCCCCTTCTTCTATGTGAGGTGGGGAAGGTCAGAGCGGAACCTAGATAGAACGCGGAGCGCCGGCCCCTTAGCCGATACAGTTACCATGCTTATCAGCTCTTACCATTGCCGCTTCTAGATGGGAGGTAGGCGAAGGTAGCTTGCTCGAGGAACGCCTAGGCTACCTCCACTCCACATGTTATTCGCGAAGAAAAGGGAGGAACCCGGTTCTTCGCTTAGTAGAGCTACCGGCCGGCGTACGACGACCGCTTCTTGTTCTCGCCCAGCCGCTTCTTTTGATTTGATTATTATTTGAAATCCTAGACTAAAGAAGAAGCTCCAGAATCCGCGCGGGGCAAAATCTGCAGCAGGAGAAGAAAGAGGGTCCAGGTCAATTTGATAATGAAGCGAAGGTCCCCCTTACTCCCTATTCCCTCTTAAAGCTTTATAAAGCTGGGCGGTTGGTTAAGAACTACTGACTGTAAACCATAGATAGCAGTTACAACAGTCACTCAATTGAAATGTTCGCCTTTGGAATGAAGATGGATGAGCAGGGGAGTTTTCACTCCTACGTGGTATTCTCTTCCAACAAGGGTTACGGCTAAAACACCGCTTACTTTTCAAAGACAAACTGCTCCTAAACCAAGCCTGAACACGTTTCCAGTTGTTGATCGACGCGTGTCGTGATCACCAGCATAGTCGGCGTCACAATAGCCAACTATCTTACACTGTTCTCCTTTCTTATACAGAAGACCATAGTCAAGGAGGAACCCCTTTCATGTACCTCAATATTCGTCGAAAGTGAGGTTTCTTTGGATTTTGCATGAATCGACTAACCACTCCAACTGCATATGCGATGTAGGGCCTTGTCAGGGTTAGCGCTTGTGCTAAGCGATAAGAATTCGTTCTGGAATGCCGGCGCGGACTGAAGGATGATGTTTATTAGCCAGACAAATCCTTAATTCGAAAGACGACAATCAAAGCATCACGACTCGTGGAGCATTCATTCCTAAAAGGTGTAAACCTGTGAGATCGGTAGACAACCCGTAAAAGGAAGCCGCTAGGCATCAAGCCTTATTATCTTACACCTAGGGAGGGTGGCCGTTGTTGGGTTTTTCTCAATTAGAGTCGCAAGGAGTTTGCTGCTCGTTGGTAGTGGAATGCTGACTAACCGTCCCCCTATGATGAGAAAAAGCTTTCCGAGTGGACGAGGACCGATCTTCTCTTTCTTTAGTCTTGCTCGTCTTATGGCATTAGCCTTTGCGGATTCCTTAATCCGCGGGACAGCTGTCTCGGCACATGTCAATCCTTATGTCCCCAGCGAACAGGTCAAGGTACTCTATGTTGCTGCTTGCCTTTATCTTCCAGTCTGCCAAGCAAGCTTGTTTATTCTATGTTATTGATAAATCGCTATTTCCCCCAAACCGCTAGTTTTCATACGACTCAGAACTTCTCACGTTGTTCTGTCTCCAAACAGAGAGCTCATAGGCCTTATTCTTTGGATAAAAGTAGCGACGAGCCGACTACTACGACCACATGCGCATCTAGCGCAGTGGCTTGTCACTTCGTACCTTGACCATCTTCCGAAGTTCTAAATAATCTACTGATCAAACGCTGTAGGGGCGGACTGCTCTACATTCAGCCACGCCACAGTGACCTCCCGAAGCGATCTGCCTCATTGCAGGACGAAATCCGGCAGCCAATTGCTGGCTCTGAATAACCAGCCCAGCAAGAAGTTCAATTCTTCCATAACATAACGGGGCGGGGTTGCGCGCGAGCCGAGTGACGTAGATGCACAAGAGTACTTCGCGCCACAACCATTTCTTTTTTATACGTTCTACGGACCGATGCCTGCTGCTTCATCTGGTAGAAAAGAATCATAGATATGCCGGTCATTAGAAGGAAGAACCACCATAAAAAGATTCCTCGTGTATCATCTGTAGCAAAACTATGAACGGGAGCTAGCAATCCGGACCGTATTGAAAAGGTTCCTGAGACACAGCATGGAAAAGTCACAATATTAAGAAACGAGGTCCAAGAATGAAGAAGGGGTAAAATTACAGAATGAATACGAGCTGTGGCTAATACCCGAGGCATAAAAGAAGCATTTTCTACGGGATCCCGAAACCACCAGCCACCCCGACCTAATTCATGATAAGCCCACCAACTTCCTGGCAAGATGCCTACGGTTAAAAACCACCAACATGTCAAGATCCAAATTCGAATTGGTTCCTGGTCCTGATCAGAGACCACTGTGTTCGCGCCGGCGGTCCAACAAAGAGGCGAAGTAGTGGTCTCTTTCTTTCCATTACGAACGACACGCTTCGCCTGCTCCCTCCCCGTGTCCACTAGCGCTCCTGCCCAGAGCAAAGAAACTACCTTTTTCGTAGATGAATTAGGTTCAAGTTGATGTTTTTCACAACTCTTTCATAACATGAAGTAGATCTTATGTCCGGGCAGTTCAAAATTCTCTGCAGTGACCTGACAGAGAGAAAGGCTGTACGCGAATCGGGGCTAAAGGCGGCCCACTTAATGGCTTCCCTTTGTTCCAAAATGGAGGACGAAAGGTAGCCATCGCTACGTAGAGCGTCCTGTAGCTTCACTTCAATATCAGAAGATCCGGTATTCAAAAGTCTTCCTTGGTTCCACCCTCACATTCATGAAAGAGATTGCCGAAAAGGGCTTTATGCAAGCAGAAAAACGACCTTTTTGACAATTCACAAGTTGTAGCTTGACCCCGGTTCGGGACTTCCCAAGTCACTCCTATAAAGATCCCCGGTTCTACCTCCTTCTGCAAGAGTGATCTATCCCGTCAATCCCACCCGCGAGCTATACATTCTAACCTTCTTTGCCTAGCAAGATACGTCTAGTTCTCCCTCCGCTTGCCTATCTCGGTAGGAAATTTGAACAGTCTCCGATTTCAAAGGAATTCCTCGGCAAGAGCTATACCTTCAGGAACCGGAGCAATAACTGCTATAAAGGAAGGCGTTATAGGACAGAGGTGGCGATGAAGATCATGGAATCATAACAGCACAGAAAGCTCCGAACTACTTCCGCTTGAGGTTGGTCGTAGATGAACCCAATAGATTGACTATCTTCAAAAGTAGCCGCTAGAGCTATTAACTATCGGTATTACAGAAGAAGCTAAAGAAGAGCTCTGATAAAAATAGAATTAAGAGTAAGATCAAAGCTCCCGGGGATCAAATCTCCTAGGTAGGTGTGGCTCGTTGAGACCTGAAGGTTCCCGTCGGCCAAGGGCGGAAGAGGAGCATGCTTTTCTTCGTCGTCAGCTAGCGGGCGCAAGCAGAGTGGGACCTTCTCCGATAGTCTCTTTCATCATAATATGTGAAGGCTTTCCCGCTCGATGCTTTCTTAATGTCATAGTTTATATCAAGATGAAAGGGAAAGACAATAAGAAAGATTCAAAGGTTTTTTTTACCTAGATAGTCTTTTATGTAGTAGACTTTCTCGAGGAACGCCAGTCTCTCGACTGAGAGGAACGCCTGGTAGGTGGTGAAGGACGAGAAAGATACCTGGACGGAGATGTGAATTAGATATAAACCTTCTCATCACTAAATCGATCAAGTACTTACCTGAGAGTGAGAGAGGTCATATTAGTATTCTCTGTATATTCTCATAGTGACTTTGAAAGCACTCTAAGTCCCGTGCGACTAAGAATAAGAAGAGGTGATAGCCCGACTGCTTGATTCCGATTTACTACAAGTTTGCAACTAAAGCCACAGAGGAAAAGTTAATTCCTTGTAGGGAAGTTGATAGGCATTTTTTATCTTCCTGAGCATACGCTCATTCTTTCTCTTATATACGCTAATTCTTTCAAAGGCCTATTTGATAGCTTCAAACGCTTGTTCTTATCTTTATCATACGAAGAAATATCGATCGTCAAAATGGCATAACTATCTCTTTCTCTTTACTAGGAGCTGCTTGCCCAGTCATAAAGCTAGGATCAGTCTCTGTCCACTCTAAGGAAGCCCCGTCTCAGGCGAAGGTGGGAAATAAACAAACAGTTGTTACGTCGCCTTCGATTAAATCGGTAAACAAACAGGGGGAACTCTGATTCTCGTACAATCAACATTTTCTTGTTTAATTCCGTCACAAAACCCCGTGTTTTTTCGATGAATCACTAGTAACAGGAAGATTAGGTAGTTGGTTAGGGGGAGCTAATTGGCAATGAACATAGGAATGGCAACCGGGGAAGAACCCCACATTACTACCTATCACATGCACGAACGGGGGCAGGGCAGCAGAGCAACACTTCACGCACTATCATGACAACTTGTTCCCAGCGAACGAAGAGAAGGAATACTTATTAGTAATGACAGGAATGACAGCAAGCAAACAGCCGGGAACTTGAAGAACGCCTCCGCTGCTAACGCCCTTACCCCATCATGTCACTTATTCCCGTCGAACAAACAGGGATATTCTTTAGAGAATGCGCAGAGTAGCTTAGCCGCTCCATCGTGCCTTACCTCAGTAGACGCTACGCGCAACGCGGCAGGCACTAACTCACTACAATACATGCAGGAACAGCAATCATAACTAAAAGCAACTAGCTGGCTTGCTCATGCAACCTATTATTCCCATCCGAACAGAGAGAGGAAGAGTGACTCTTATAATGACAGGAATGAAAGGAGTGACTTAGCTGCACTTGCAAATACAGCAGTACTCCGCAGGCAAACAGCTGACCTATCATGCCTATTACGAACAAGGAGAGGTATTTTAGTAACTCGATTGAAAGGAGAGGTACGGATCGAGCGTAGCTTTTGAAAGCAAAAAGGATTCAATCCGCCTTGCAGCAAATACACAGATGTTCTTCCCTCTCCGTCGAGTACCTTCCGTCCTTCATCAAATACTTAATGAGTTCGCCCAGAAAGAGGGGGAAGCTTGTTCTGTCGACCTTTGCATCAATTCCCTCTTTTAGTGTTAGCAAGTCTTCTCCCATGCTGTTCATTGACTCCCTTTGTCGTGTTCCTCTTGCTATCGCAGGCTGAGGTGGACTGGAGTTTTTTCGTGAACCAACGAGTTCAGTCGTGTTGCGTAACGAGTCTAAGGGAGTGGAGTATACTTTTTCTATGATATAAAACAAATAATATACTAGGTGAATCAGCAGTTCTCCTCGCCTACTCTATAGTTCTAGTCCGCCTACCGAACGGAGGAAACAGAGATTCTACCACATTGCTTCGAGACTGGAAGGAATGTCAGTCATAAATAATGAAATCCATATAACTCTACTCCGGGTTGTGAGAACATCGTGCCTGTTGCGATTGTGCGGCTTTCCGCATGGCTGGAGACCCCCTATGAACAAACAGTAGGGTGGTTGTAGGAGAACCCCGACTCCCTAATGCAAGATAGAGCTCTTAGGGTGCGTTTCGTTCCAGCAACAGTAGTATACGGTTCAAAACGCCTTGTTCCATCCGGCGCGAATCCCCTCCATCACTAGTAAAGTGGAGGTGTTATTTGTATTGCAATAATGAATAAATGTACGAACACAAATAATGAGCAGACCTGCCCACGTTTATATGTGGATTCATTTAATAATATATTATTTTTTTAATAAAGAAGCGCTTTGAGGCAGGTTGTGTTTCTCGGTTGATGGATGGAGTTCCATTGTCCCATGAGAACTCTTAGCTACTGAGATACGAGAAGAGAAAATGCACTTTTCCATCTATATAAAGAGAAAGTTTTGGATTCCTACTGTCCTCTTACGAAGGAAAATTGGATTTCTTACTTTTCCATCTATATAAAATGAAAAGAAAGATTTGTGTTTAGCTCGCCTACACAAGCCAGGGATTCTACTTGACTTTTCAGATGTTGCTTATCCAGGCTTGGTGGTAAGGGGATGGGTTAAGCCAGCTCGTGACAAAAGTACCTCTCGGACGAGTTTTCTCGATTACAAGATCGAGTTCTCAAAAATAAATAAATGCGTACAGATATAGATAAAGTGTGCAGTGAGGGATCTTTATAGGTAACCAGTCTTTACTTAACTCGACCCAAGTAATGCCCAAAGACTCCCATGCTTTTCTTGGTTGGACCAACCGGCACCGGCAATTTCCGACGAGTCTTTCAGAATTTGAAGAGCAAGAAGCGGAACTACAAGAAAGTTTTCTTTATCTTTATGGATAACCAATCCATTTTCAAATATAGTTGGGAGACTTTACCCAAGAAATGGATCAAAAAAATGGAAAGATCGGAACATGGGAATAGATCTGATACCAATACGGACTACCTATTTCAATTGTTGTGCTTTCTCAAATTGCATACCTATACAAGGGTTCAAGTTTTGATCGATATTTGCGGAGTTGATCATCCCTCCCGAAAACGAAGATTTGAAGTGGTCTATAATTTACTGAGTACTCGGTATAACTCACGCATTCGTGTACAAACCAGTGCAGACGAAGTAACACGAATATCTCCGGTAGTAAGTCTATTTCCATCAGCCGGCCGGTGGGAGCGAGAAGTTTGGGATATGTTTGGTGTTTCTTTCATCAATCATCCGGATCTACGCCGTATATCAACAGATTATGGTTTCGAGGGTCATCCATTACGAAAAGACCTTCCTCTGAGTGGATATGTGGAAGTACGCTATGATGATCCAGAGAAACGTGTGGTTTCTGAACCCATTGAGATGACCCAAGAATTTCGCTATTTCGATTTTGCTAGTCCTTGGGAACAGCGTAGCGACGGATAATTCAGAATCAGAATAGGTCCACCAGTCCAGGGGACAAATCAATAGGAAATGCTATTTGCTTTGTAAGAAGACTTCTATGAAAGTCTTTCAAAAGAGAATTGCTTCTATCAAGATAGCCGCCTTGTCAGAAGTCCTTCTCCAAGCAGTTTATGCGCTTAAACCCTCGCCGTAGAATCCTTTAACCGAGATGAATTGCTAAGCTTCTCATATTCGTTCGATAAAGTGAATCCACAGAATCTATCCTCACCTATCCTTATGCTTTTCTCACAGATTCAACAACAAAATGTTTCTCTTCGGGGATCGATGAAAGGCTAATCCGATTTCTCTTTCCCGGCCGCCCTTGCTCTTTCTTGAAAGGTGTCTGGTGCTTGTTCTAGCAGCT